CGTGCGTGCCTATCAAAAGTTGTTGAAAGGATTCCGTTGAAAAAGGAAAAAGGACAAACAAGCAAGAAGGATTTTGAGACGAAACTCCCTGGCGGGAGATAGAAACAAATGATGAGGGATTCCTCGAGAAGTTAACAACTATTCTTCGCATGGAGTGATTCTGGATTATTTAAGAAAAAATGGATTTGAGACATACACGAGGAAGGTTCTGGGAGCAATACCAGTTATGACTCTCTCCCGAACCAGGAGCCGTGTGAGGTGAGAATTTCACGCACGGTTCTGAATGAGCGGAAAGATCGAAAATCTTCTTTTCGACTCTGACTCTCCTACACCAGTCGTTGCTTTTCTTTCCGTTACTTCTAAAGTAGCAGCTCCAGCTTCATTTACAAGACTCTTCGGTCTAATTTTTCCATACTTATCTAATGAGTGGCATGCCGCGGTGGGATTATTAGCTACTTTTAGCATGATATTAGGAAATCTAATTGCCGTTACTCAAAGAAGCATAAAACGTATGCTAGCTTATCCTCCTATAAGCCAAATTGGATATATAATGATTGGGGTACTTGCTGCAGATTCGGGGAACGGTTATGCAAGTATGATAACTTATACGTTTATCTATATATTCATGAATTTGGGAACTTTTGCTCGTATCACTCCATTTGGTTTACGAACCGGAACTGATAATATCAGGGATTACGCGGGATTATACATGAAGGATCCTGTTCTAACATTCTCTCCGGTTTTACGTTCACCATCCCTAGGGGGTATGCCTCCACCATCCGGTTTTTTTGGTAAACTCCATCTCTTTTGGCATGGATGGAAAGCTGGTTCGTACCCATCAGTTCCGGTGGCGCTCGTCACAAGTGTCATTTCTATCTATTACTATCTAAAAATAATTAAATCAATGTTCACCGGAAAGAGTGGGAGGAGCGGCACACCCATAACTTCTAGACAAAATTCATTAGTTTCTCCATCAATTTCGATTTCGAAAAATTCTCTTGAAATAGCTATGATCATTCGTGCACTAGCATCAACCCTATCGGGTATCTTCATAGATCCCATTATCGAAATCACACGGAATACCTTCTTTTAGACCCTGTGGTACGAAACTTCTTTTTTTTTTTCTTTTTTCTCTTCAAATGATTTGTATTAAAAGCTGGTTCCGCTATCCCAACTAGTCCGTCTATGCAACTTACGAAATAGTTATATCTTCTTCGGTAATTGATCCTGGCATTCTCCTATCTAGCTTGTACTTGTCTTCTCGCACCCAAAATCACTTGCTAGGAAAAAGATCCCTTGTCTATTCCGGAGGAGATATAAGTATTTCCGCGCAGTGCACAGCTGGAGTTGCGCAGTAACAACCCACGCCGTTACATCCAACCGAGTATTTAGGCGAAAAGAGAATGCCCCCCCCCCCTTTTTTTTATCTATTCATATGTTATTATTTTTTCGATATTGGTGAAAAGACTTGCGTGTGAGACAAGCGTGGCCTTGTCAGGCCGTGAAAAAAAAGGTCTCTGTACGAGGAGGGAATCGAACACTGCTTTAGAGATGATTGAGTGCGAGCGGGACTCGATTCGAACCCTTGGCCATAGTCAGTATGAACTGGAACCTTACCACTACCCGAAGAATCAATGAATAATCAAAAAGGTTTGTGGATTTCGTTTCAATCTCAGTGGAGTCTCTCAGTTAGTAAATCCGGCAAAAAGGAATGAAAATTCGGTTTAGCGGTTGACAGGACTGTAGAGATATTCGTACAATTGAATCGGTTCACATAACTCCATCACGTTGCCTTGCTTCGAAACAAGGGTAGGCACACCAGACACGAAATGGGGTAATGCATAGTACGGAGGTTCGAATTCCCGCGAGGCGTCCGTAGCAGAAGTCGTCTTGCATTTCTGGAAGAAGTCTCCCGACCCCTTCCTTTCCACCAATAGAAAGAACCCGGCCCGGCGGGGAAGTTCTATTTGGTCAATCTCCATGCTTGCCTCTCCGAACGAAGTGGCGCCGAAAACGCATCTTCGTATCGAGAGACGGGTGGGTCCCGTTGCATCGGTGTCCCCCGAAGCTAAATCTATCAAAAGGAATTGAAATCTTTGGTAAATTTCATACTCCCTAGTATCCAATCCGTAAAACTGGAATGTAAATCCTTGGATTGTTGACTACTAAGACTCTATATCCTCATTCTATGGAGTTTTATAGGTAGGTAAGATCGTAAGCCCCACCTTTTCTCTTTCCAAACCAAGGATGGGGCGGCCAAATGGGTCTCGCCCGAATACAGTACTCAAGGGATAGTCTTACAGAAGAAAAAGAAAAAAGAGGGACAAAGGGCCGGCTGATACTGATAGACGGATGTGATTCGTCTCGAAAAAAAACTCGAATGGGAATGAGATGGACCAAAAATCCTAGTATTTCACCAAACACGCAGGGGATGGGGTTTTGAAAACCCATCCTTTCCCTGTTTCCGAAGGACTCAAAATCCTTGAGATGATACTCAAAATTCCATTCCTAAACCGACCGAGTATCTTGTTAGGGGTTAGGGGTATCTAACCAGATACTCGGAGTTTCCCTCCCAATTTTTAGAATGAATGGTTTAACTCATTCATCGAGCAGTAGGTGAATAAAATGCTCCATCTCCAATCGAGATAGAGCTATACTCGGCTTCGGCGTACTCCCCACGCCGACTCCTCCCGAGGGAAAATGCAAGGTACTAACCCAAACCCAAGCGAGATAGAAGGGAGATTCCTTTCGAGGATGATTGATTGCGGGCGAGGAGGGATTCGAACCCCCGACACCGTGGTTCGTAGCCACGTGCTCTAATCCCCTGAGCTACAGGCCCCGCCTCTACTGGATCCGTTCCGGGATCCACTTGGACTGGACTAGAACCAAATTGTTTCTTCCCCCCTCCCACCCCCATCCATTCCATCTATTCTGTTGGGAAAGACGCATAAGCTCAAGACTCCCTTTCATTGACTTTTTCTTTCCTCACCGAGTCAGGACAGGAGTGGAAAGAAGGATGTGCTAGATCGCTAGATGGAGTTCCGCATAGAGACGAACCCTACGGGAACGAAGGGCATCCCACTTTTTTTTTGTTTATCCTGGCGTCGAGCTATTTTCCCGCAGGGCCCCCCCTGCAGTATTGTTGCCGCGGTAGAGTTTCACCACCGAGTTCGAGATGGATCGGTGTGGTTCCTCTACGCCTGGGACACCAGAATATCAATCTCTGAGAGTGGAGA